GCAATGTCACTCGATCATTATCAAACTGACTGCAATCTTTTTCTGCCCGTGAGGATCCCACCAGAGCGACTTCTAGTTCTAATAGGCCATTAACTAGATCAGCATCACACCGACCGAATTTCAAGTAAGCGGTGGTCCCTCGATCAGGGGGTCTGAGTGTAGACCAAGTATCGTGAGCGACCGGTCCGGCAGAAAAACTCAAAAGATAAAGAAGTATCGTTAATCTCTTCATGCTCATTTCAAGTTCGAAGTACCATTTGTGCAAAAAAGAATCCCCCAGCAGAGGGGAGTATTTGGTTAGAAACATAGATATAGGATCTACGGGGCAATTACTTAAGCAATAACCTAGAAGCACATTATGCGCAACAGCCCTTCCTATCTGATAGGAAACGACCCCATGCTCACTAACCGGGCTTCCCTCCCGGTATTGATACACCAAATTTGGTCTATGAAGAGCGAGTCTAATTGTATTAGCGTCTATAATTGATTTCTTCCGTGAAAGACTAATTGATTGGGCCTCATTGGCAAGTGCTACAAAACCTTGTGCACTGGGATCTATGGTTATGGACCCGAATCTGTTAGTATCGCACATTTTCTTTTCCAAGGGAAATCCCTTAGTATCGGAAAGAACGAAAAAGTTCTTTCGCCGTTGTGAAAGAAGAGGCTTTCGCATCTTAATGCATGTATTGAATCTATTCGAACCTACTAGGCGGGGATCCATTTTTTTGGGAATATGAGTCGAAGCAATAACAAGAAAGTTTCTAATGGAACCTCTTTCACGAGCTCCGTAGATATAGTTCTCGAATAGACCGAGGGATAAGTAATTCGACTCCTCCACAGACATATCATGAATGTTTGGAATCCATATTATGCAATGGGACATTGCTTTTGCGAATTCTAATCGAATTAATTGTAATTGAAAGGTGGTATCAAACGGGGCACTCTCTGCTGTTGTCGACCACTCATAGAAAGCTAGCGCTTCCATCATAGTTGTCCGCAGCCCCCTATCAAAATCAAAGCCAGCACCGATATCGCCAACATCATCAAAATCGTCATCATCAAAATCGTAATTATCAAAAAAATCAAGAAGGCTGTCCTCAAACTCATCCATCTCATCATCGTCAGTTATAAAGTAGTCAGGCATGTCATTCCGAAACTCATCCGTAGATAACATAATGAAAGGAAAAAAGGAGTTTTCCGCTAGGTATTTGACCAAACAGGATCGTCCAAGTCCTTGAGAACCTATCACTAAAATATTCCTAGAAGGGGATAGGACTGAGCGAAACGCAAAGAGTATTGGTTTTGCGTGAGGATGAGATGGGAAATGAGAACTATCAGTCCTATACGAATACGAGGTTTGTAAATAAGCGAGTATCTGATAATGAGCAAGGAAGATCCGTTTTTCTGCTAAACAGGATCTATTGAACTCATAATTCATTAGATACTTTTTATGAATGTCAACCAAGCATCGTAAGTAAACTGATCCCGGTTGTTCAAACGTTTGATAACCATAGTCGTTTTTTGATAAATGATCACTATGAGTATGAGTCAGACTCAATAGAATTTGATCTATCCTTTTCTTTGTCGTTAAGGTGAAGAAATGAGTCAAGAATTGTTCTTCTTCCTCATCAGCATCAATCCATTTACTGTTCTCAAACAACCAGGATTCTATTTTCTCATCAACCCAATCAACGTTCGCGAGTGACCAAAAACCTATTTGATTAGAAAAAAAATCACCGTTATCTTTATCTTTCTCTTTCATCTCTTTTATTATCAATGAATGGATCTCTTTACTTGTACGACTTAGATGTCTCGTATTTCTCACCAAAGTGATTCGATTGGTGGGATCTGGTAAAATACTGATGAGATAGCTAAGAAAATAGTTCTTCTTAGGACGCATGTTGCCGCCAGAAACATAAACCGGTATTTCTCGCAGAAAATCTCCTAATTGTTCCAGAGCAAGTAGAAAGAGAGTCTTTAACCTGAAAAAAAACCAGAAAAAATCCAGCGGATCCTGTTTATATTCATATTCATTTGTAGGATACTCACCCAGAAGGTTTTGCAACTCAATCCAGTATGATAGAATCGTAAAAGGTTTGATCCTTTCTAACTCTGTCTGTAACTCACTAGAGGCTCGGGAAACAAAGAGAAGAGGTGTACAAACGAGATATCCAGCAACAAGAAGAAGGAAAGGGATTGAATAGAGGAACTCCTGAGCATTTGGGGATCTCGGATGTGTCCATATCAATGGAACGGGTGACTCATGATTTCGATGAATCATTTCTTCGAACAGAGGAAGATTCTGTAAACACTTCCTCGAAATTCGATTCCATCCTGGAAGAATCAACCGCCATCTTTTCCGTATAATCTCATGAGAAATGGATACATAATTTTGAAAAGTGGATACATAATTTCGAAAAGCGGATACATAATTTCGAAAAGTGGATACATAATTTTGAAAAGTGGATACATAATTTTGAAAAGGGAATACATAATTTTG